GTATATATATAGATAATGATCCGGCGGGCCTCTTTTAATGAAGTAAAAAAAAAAATACCTTTCCCTTGATCTCATGCCTTAATTTAATAAGGTGGTAAAAGGTGCTAATAAGTCATACAGCATTAATAGATTCGTGGTAAAATCCCTCTATGATACGTTTTATTAGAATTTTTGGCTGATACCAATAAAGGGATCAAATGGTATATAGTTTCTTTTGTTGATAGATTGGAGGATTAGAAAGATGACTATTGCTTTCCAATTGGCTGTTTTTGCATTAATTGCTACTTCAGCAATCTTACTGATTAGTGTACCTGTTGTATTTGCTTCTCCTGATGGTTGGTCAAATAACAAAAATGTTGTATTTTCCGGTACATCATTATGGATTGGATTAGTCTTTTTGGTGGGTATCCTTAATTCTCTCATCTCTTGAACCTATTTGTTCTATTTAGATCCAAAAATGAAATGATCCCCTCCTAATTCTTTCATTTTCAGGTTGTGAGACACATTAAAATGAAATATAAGTCCCCAAAATGCAAATAAAGAAAAAAAAATGAAAGGGAGGGGTCAAACAAACTTCTTATATTTAACTATTTAAAAATGAAATTAAAAAAAATATATATATTAATTAAATAATTTTATTATACTATTTATTTATATTTATAATATATTATTATTTATAAATAGTAGAAATTTTCTATAATATTTATAATACTATTTTGATAATAATATTTTTTTGATAATAACATATTATTATAATATTTATTTTATTATTATTAAAATTGAATGATTATAATTTTAAATTTATATATTCTAATTTCACTATATAGTTATTGTTAACTATATATAGTATTTCTATTAGAATAATATCTAATTTTATACAATTCAAATTTGATATTATTCTAATTACTATTAATATTTTTAATAATTTATAAAGAATCTAAATTCATTTTTTATTAAATGAAAATAAATTTTATTAAATGAAAATAAGCATTTTGCAATTACTCTGAAAAACAAAGGAGTATCTGATCTAACTCTGCACAAATATGGCCCATCCATTGTGTATCAAGAACAAGCGGATATAGTTGAATGGTAAAATTTCTCTTTGCCAAGGAGAAGATGCGGGTTCGATTCCCGCTATCCGCCCAGGGTAATGGGTTCATTTTTTTTTTTTAATAGGATAAAGAATTAAGTATACTTGACAGTGATAGTAGAGTGGTTCTATCCTCTTCACTTCTATACTATTCCCTTCTTTTCCTCCTGCCCACCCCAAAATAAAAAGAAAAAAATAGTAATTAATTACTAGTTACCGGAGTCAAACCTCCATTTTTTGTCAAAAAAAATGTTGCGGAGACGGGATTTGAACCCGTGACCTCAAGGTTATGAGCCTTGCGAGCTACCAAGCTGCTCTACCCCGCGACGAAGAGAGGGACTGGGAACTAATGGACAAAGAAGGATTGAGTACACCCCTTTACCATATTGGTACAAATAGAATAGCCTATTTATACAGAATGGTAAAGGGGCTCCTCTATGATCATAGAAATGAATATAAAAAATGAAACGATATTTTAATGCTTACCAACTTGACCTTGTTGCTCCAGGCAACAAACATGCATGAACCATTTCACGAAGTATGTGTCCGGATAACCCAAAGTCTCGATAGGTAGCTCTCGGTCTTCCGGTTGAAAAACAACGTCGATGAAGACGTGTAGGTGCACTATTACGCGGTGGGGATTGTAACTTTCCGTGAATTTCCCATTTCTCACTCAACAATGGAACTTTACCTATTTCTTTTTTGGGGGATCGACGAATCAAATGATATTTTTGTTCCAATTTTTGCCTCTTCTTTTCCCTCTGAATTAAACCTTTTCTTGCCATAATGGTTCGGTTCTTCCTATTAGTATCAATGATAAAAGTCGGATCCTAGATGTAGAAATAGTAGAAATATAAGAAGGCGGACCCCCTTCTGCATCGAAAGAAATGATATTATCGAGGATATAACACATAAGAATTAACCAAATTTGCCCGATGTAGAGGCAATCAAGAAAGCCGCGTAAGTGAATATATAACCTACAGAAAAATGGGCTAATCCAACCAATCTTGCTTGCACAATGGAAAGAGCTACTGGTTTATCTCTCCATCGAATTAAATTAGCCAAAGGTGTGCGTTCATGAGCCCATGCTAAAGTTTCAATCAATTCTTGCCAATATCCACGCCAGGAAATTAAGAACATAAATCCAGTAGCCCAAACAAGATGTCCAAATAAGAACATCCACGCCCAAACTGATAAACTATTCATACCAAAAGGGTTATATCCGTTAATAAGTTGTGAAGAGTTTAACCATAGATAATCTCTTAACCATCCCATCAAATAAGTGGAAGATTCATTAAACTGTGAAACGTTACCCTGCCATAATGTGATGTGCTTCCAATGCCAATAAAAAGTAACCCATCCAATGGTATTTAACATCCAAAAAACTGCCAAATAAAATGCATCCCAAGC